ATTACAGCCAAAGGTTCTTTTCCTTCTTGACCTAGATACAAGAGAGGGATTCCCTAATATGGAAAGACGGTATGTAGAACCTAAAAGGAAAAGATAATAGAATGACTAGTCTTAGAATTGAGTTGTCCCGAAATAAAGCTTTTATTTCGTCGAGCCATCGTGTGATACTTTTTTCTTAGCATTTGAGATATTATGTACAATTAAAGAGCCTACTACTTTATTTTATGAGGTTAAAGGTGTTGTTATAAGGTCTTTTGCTTCAACAAGTAAACTGGATTATATACAATTGAAAAAGAAATGATCAAAAAGGAAAAGATTTTCAATTTGATTCCATAGTGATTCAAATAAAGTTTCCTTTATGCAATGAATGAAATTCCACTACAAAGTTTTTTCTTTTTACTTGACTCAATAATTACTCAACGAATCTGTTGATTCAAAATAACGGAATCGGTAGATGTTACAAATGATGGATCTAGTGATCCATCTTTTTTCTACTTCTGTCACCCTATCTTTGTTAGTCCCGTCTATAATGATTAATGATTGATGAATCAAAAACTTTTAATTGGAGCAGATTTTGTCAGTTTATTTTTTTCTATCCTTTTCTTTTTGAAAAATGTAAACTTAGGTAAATGTTTTATCACCATATGTATAAAAAGAACGTATCTTATTTAGCTCCTTTATGCCTACTCTAACTAGTTATTTCGGTTTTCTACTGGCGGCTTCAACTATAACCTCCGCTCTTTTTATTGGTCTGAGCAAGATACGACTTATTTGAAATGAATTGAATGAACAATTCAGAAAAATTTATTTTTCTGCGAGATTCTAGGTATTCTATAGTGACTTCCCGCGTCAAGTGAATTTTTGATCATTGAGATTCATTATCGATTCGGATTAATATTTAAGAATAGATATTACCTCTCTTTTTCCCCTTTCAAACAAACCGAAATGATTGAAGTTTTACTATTTGGAATCGTGTTAGGTCTAATTCCTATTACTTTGGCTGGATTATTCGTAACTGCATATTTACAATACAGACGCGGTGATCAGTTGGACCTTTGATTAAGTAATATCTCGTTTTTGATTGACCTCCTCCTCTTTTAATTCAGAGGAGGTCAAATTAAGGTTGTTGTTTAATTTGGTGGAGTTTTTTCATTGTAATTCGAGAATAGAATCACGCTCTGTAGGATTTGAACCTACGACATCGGGTTTTGGAGACCCACGTTCTACCGAACTGAACTAAGAGCGCCTTCTTATCACAATAGATAAGACCATAAAAAAAGTATTCCTTTTGTGGGCCCAATATACTTTGCATGTCTAGAGTATCATAATGTATGTACAATTATGATCGATCTCAATTACTGTCCACGGGAAAAGTAATAGGTAGGGATGACAGGATTTGAACCCGTGACATTTTGTACCCAAAACAAACGCGCTACCAAGCTGCGCTACATCCCTTTCAATTGGTATACAGTGTCATTGTAGAGAATCCCTGTCTTGTTTTCCACATCATTATTTCCCCCATATAATAAACAATTTCGCTTGCAATTTGTTCTTTTTGGTCTCATATAACATATAATAAAAGAATTATTTACATATGAAATCCGTCGGATAGAGAAATGAATATTTGTCGGTAATACTCAGGAAGAGGGGGGCGTCTTTTTCTGTTTTAAGGAAGGGGAAATCTTATCTACCGGGTCGTTGTATATATCCATTTTTGTTAGGGATTTCACGTACTAATACAAGTAATCCTTAACTACATATGCATCTGATCATATATGTATTACAAAAAAGAAGGAGAGTTTTCAATGCGAGATCTAAAAACATATCTCTCTGTGGCACCTGTGCTAAGTACTCTATGGTTCGGGTCTTTAGCAGGGCTATTGATAGAGATCAATCATTTATTCCCAGATGCGTTGACATTCCCGTTTTTTTCATTTTAGTTATTGACATGGGAAGGGATGAAGAAGATTAGTGAGATAATAAATTATCTGTGACTAATCCTTCTTCCTCTCTTTGTTTTATTCTTTTTTTCAAATTTTCCAAATATAGAAGAACAGAAAAAGAAAAAACAAAAGTGGCTTCAATCTCAGTGAAACTTGGGTTAGACTCGAAGGGCCTAAGAAAATAGAAATCAAAGTGATCTAGGGAAACCAAAGAAATAATACAAGATATTTCTGTATGGACTAGGATTCAAAATAATTGATAGTTAGAAATTGTTGTATTACTTATTCTTTATATTACTCTATGGATTGCAACAAAATCTTTCGAAATTTGATTTCGGGTCGAAAATCGAAGAGTTGGGTAAATCCAAAATTCAAGGGGGTTCATGGCCAAGGGTAAAGATGTTAGAGCAAGAGTTATCTTAGAATGTACCAGTTGTATCCGAAACCGTGTTAATAAGGAATCATCGGGCGTTTCCAGATATATTACTCAAAAGAATCGACACAATACGCCTAGTCGATTGGAATTGAGAAAATTCTGTCCCTATTGTTGCAAACATACAATTCATGGGGAGATAAAGAAATAGACCGAATCAGAGGGAGAGGGTGTGTGTGCTACCCTTCGAAGTAACAAGAATAAATTACATATAATATATAGAAAAAAATCAAATCCTATTTCAGTCGGATCAAAAATGAATTCGAATTCAGAAGTAGGATTTTAGGGATAAGGAATAAACAATGGAAAAATCCAAGCGACCTTTTCTTAAATCCAAGCGATCTTTTCGTAGGCGTTTGCCCCCAATTGGATCGGGGGATCGAATTGATTATAGAAACATGAGTTTAATTAGTCGATTTATTAGTGAACAAGGAAAAATATTATCTAGACGAGTGAATAGATTAACCTTGAAACAACAACGATTAATTACTATTGCTATAAAACAAGCCCGTATTTTATCTTCGTTACCTTTTCTTAATAATGAGAAACAATTTGAGAGAACCGAGTCGACCCCTAGAACTACTGGTCCTAGAACCAGAAATAAATAGGCCCATGCCTCAATTGAATAAAAATTCCAACCCGAACCCCAACTCTGGTTGGTGTTTTGTTCAAACATTCGAGAATCTAGATTGTATTGTCATGTCATAAGAAAAAAGAATCGGGGAAGAAAAAGATAAAATCCTTTATTATTATTATGGAAAGGTGTTAGTTTCTTTTTACTACTTTATTAGAGTAATACCCTACCCTCCCGGAGTTAATTCTCCGGGGAACTCCGTTTAGATCATTCGTGGATTCCTTACAATCCCCTTATTTAATGATCTCGTTGGAAATCATGTAAAGACAATTCCTATTTGATATAGCTATTTGTGCAAGTATTTTACGATTAAGAAGTAACTGACCCTTGTGCAGATCGTGTATTAATCGACTATAACTATAGGATATCTTATTCTCACGAATTACTGCATTTATACGAGTGATCCACAAACGACGAAAATCTCTCTTCTGCCTGCCCCTATCCCGATGAGCCGAAACTAAAGCTCTCATTTTCTGTTGATTCATAGTTCGAGTAAGTCTTGAATGCGCCCCTCGAAAGGTTGATGCAAATAAACGAATTTTTGTTCTACGTCTCCGAGCTATATATCCTCGTTTAATTCTGGTCATTGAATCAAATGAAACTTTAATGAATAACTAATTGATTTCTTTTCTTTCAGTCATTCTTTTCCCCCTCTGGTCTATTAATAACAAAACTGATTCTTCCGATGTATAAAATAAAAATTCCAATGGCTTTTGCTACTATGACCTTCCCAACCACGATTTTTTGAGACTTTTCACCTCGAAATAAGAAATTGTATTGATACTCGGTATCAAAAAAAGTAAATCAAAAATGATAAATTGTGGGTTCCATCGTTTCTATGGTTACTGTTTAAACGGTGAGGTCCTTTCTATACACCGGAGCCTCTTACCTATTTAGTAACTTGTACAGTTCACACTCTTTGGCTCTACCCATGAATTATCTAGTAATAGGTCTTTTCACAACTAGATCTACCCATACAGTAACGGCATTTCATTATGAAGGTTGGTTAGGTAGCTGACCCTGTTAGTCCGTTTTTGCAAGAATGGGAGCATAATCTTTCTGCTTCTTAAATACCATTCCATTCCCCCGCTTAATGGATAACCATTTGCTACCAATGGGGAGTTGCTTCTCATCTCCAGTTGAGATGATTGGATTTCTACCAAAGGAAACCATAAATTTCATACACAATAGAGGTCCTTTTTTCGATAGTGATATGGGGTTTTCCCATTCCTATTCATTGGTACCGATCATTGATACTGCCAAAAAAGGTATCAGTTCATGATCTGAACGAGTCGCACATACACCCTAGTACATGTTCCTCGACGCTGAGGACATCCCCGAAGGGCGGGGGATTTTGTGACATTTCTGATTGGCTGTCTTGTGTTTCTAATAAGTTGTTTAATAGTTGGCATGCTGGATCATATACAGAATGGGCTGGTTTAGATCGATCCTAACCGGATGATTATGAATTCCTCTCGTTTCGTTGAATATTTTACCACTACCACTTTTTACCCCGGTAAGAAAATAAAATATGAAATAACACAGCTCGTTGAATTATGGTTCGAAATGGAATGGAATAGCAGATTTACGTGAAGTCCCCCGTATTTTCGACCGCTACAAGATCAACAATTCCATGAGCTTGGGCTTCTGTTGCTGACATAAAAACGTCCCTTTCCATGTCTTCGGATACAACCCATAATGGATTGCCCGTTCTTTGTACATAAACCCTTGTGAGGGTTTCGCGAAGTTTCAGCAGTTCTTCCGCTTCCAGGACAAATTCTCCTGTTTGTGCCTCATAAAAAGAGCTAGCAGGTTGGTGGATCATTACCCTGATGATATAACATAATGAATGCTTCCTCTATCTCAATGATCGAAAGAGACAAGAAAAAAAGAATTGAAGAACCGTACAGGCATTTTTTGCGCGTTGCATACGGCTCTAGAATGGAATCTACTACCTCAGGATCTATCAGATCCAGATCGGTAAATGATCCATTTACCACCCTTTCTTTCGGGAGAGTTAAAAAATACTATGATGGTTCCGTTGCTTTATATATTTATCTCGTCTGTAATTCAGCAATCCCAAAGTTTCTTTTTGATCCGATCAAATAGGGAAAGGATAATCTGGTGTATGTTTTTTCATTTTAATACTCTTTCGTAACAGAAATATTGGAAAGAGCCCTCTGATGATGTGTGATGTGAAAACAAAAAAGTTTGTGACGCTGAAATCGAACCCCGATAGATAAAATCAAATCAGAAATTCCTTTTGTCTCATACTACTCTCTCGATACAGAATTTCATGTTATAAAAGAACAATGATGGTTTGCTCATATCGAACTCGAAGTGCCATGCTATTATTACTTTATAATTCATTTTTTATCTGGCGAAGGCATAGTCCTCTTTTTTCTCTCAAATAAAAAACTCATTGGCGCCAAGCGTGAGGGAATGCTAGACGTTTGGTAATTTCTCCTCCGACCAGGACGAAAGACCCCATTGAAGCGGCTAATCCCATGCATATTGTATGTACATCTGGTTGCACAAATTGCATAGTATCATACATAGCTATTCCGGGTGTTACCCACCCACCGGGGGAGTTTATAAACAAATAAACATCTTTGGTATCATCCTCTATAGTGAGATATATCATGAGACCCATAAGTTGATTTGCGATCTCGCTATCAACTTGTTGGCCTAAAAAAAGTATTCTTTCTCGATGAAGTCGGTTGATTAGGACAAAATTGTATCCCTTAGGGACCGTACACGCACCTTTAGATGCATACGGTTCAAAAAAAAGAATCAATGTGTCGATTCCAGCCCCCCTTTATTTTCCTTTTTTTCATAGGAGGATTTTTCTAACTCCTAATGAAGGGACTTTTTCTTTTATTTTTCAAGAAAGCAGGGTTTTTACTCACTTACCCCTAAAAATGAATTCACTAAATTTACCCTCATTGATATATTGTTTCATCGAAATTCAATTCAAATTACGATGAAATTTTCTTGTTCCAGAATGGGCCTATTCAATTCGTTTAGGTTTATGCTCTACTCCGGGGAAAGATTTACCCGACCTCTATTTGCACATATAGGACAAATGATCCCAATACCGCTTCTTTATGTTTGCTACTACTTATTTTTTATTCATTTTATGTCTTCCGCTTCCGCCAATCACTGGAATAGTATGATGACTCCATCGATTGATTGGCGGTTTGAGGTCGCTGGTATAATAGAGGAATTCTTTATGATACAAAAGGTAATCATACATATTTTACCAATTGGGTTTTTTTGAACGGAGCCTGGATACTTCATTTTATTGGTCCAACAAGCCAACCATAAATTATTCTAATTGAAAAATGCATATTGATCCCCCACATAAATTGCTCTAATTGCACTTCACGCTTCAAATTATTGATGGTTCAATCAATCTTTCTTGGGTGAAACAGAGGATATCTCGATCGGGGTAGAAAACGGGGAAATCCCATACGACCCAATATGTCTGACAAGTCGCACTATACGTCAACCCAAACCGAATCTTCCTCTCCAGGAATCCGAAAAGGTACTTTTGGAACACCAATAGGCATTAAATGAAAGAAAAAGGGTTTTAAGTACTAAAATTTCACTTTAATGTGGAAACGTAACAATGGTTTTTCTTTTTTTCATAATATTTATATTTTCGGGTTTTATCCATAGATTGTAAAGTTAATCGAAGAAGACGGAATGCATAAAAAAATTATTATGAATGCGCTGGGATGTTCAAATGATGAACAAGTATCCATAATTCACTCATATAAAATGGGACCCATCCCCCCATTGCGTATTGGTACTTATCGGGTATAGAATAGATTTGCTTCTCTTTGTTCCTACGAACAGAATTGTTCTGTTATTACCAACGGAATGCAATATAAATGCACCCTTGCTCCGAGATAATCCATTGAAAAGGAGAAGTCCATAGCATAAGCAGAGTCTTTTCCAATGCGATAAAGTAACATAGTATCTATTTTTCTTTGATAAAGGGGTATTTCCATGGGTTTGCCTTGGTATCGTGTTCATACCGTTGTATTGAATGATCCCGGTCGGTTACTTTCTGTCCATATAATGCATACAGCTCTAGTTTCTGGTTGGGCCGGTTCAATGGCTCTATACGAATTAGCCGTTTTTGATCCCTCTGACCCAGTTCTTGATCCAATGTGGAGACAAGGTATGTTCGTTATACCTTTCATGACTCGTTTAGGAATAACGAATTCCTGGGGTGGTTGGAGTATCACAGGAGGGACTGTAACGAATCCGGGTATTTGGAGTTACGAAGGTGTGGCTGGGGCACATATTTTGTTTTCTGGTTTGTGCTTCTTGGCAGCTATCTGGCATTGGGTATATTGGGATCTAGAAATTTTCTGTGATGAACGTACAGGAAAACCTTCTTTGGATTTACCCAAGATCTTTGGAATTCATTTATTTCTCTCAGGGGTCGCTTGCTTTGGGTTTGGCGCATTTCATGTAACAGGCTTGTATGGTCCTGGAATATGGGTGTCCGATCCTTATGGACTGACTGGAAAAGTACAATCTGTAAATCCCGCGTGGGGTGTAGAAGGTTTTGATCCTTTTGTTCCGGGAGGAATAGCCTCTCATCATATTGCCGCAGGTACCTTAGGCATATTAGCGGGCCTCTTCCATCTTAGTGTCCGCCCGCCTCAACGTCTATACAAAGGATTACGTATGGGTAATATTGAAACTGTCCTTTCCAGTAGTATCGCTGCTGTCTTTTTTGCAGCTTTCGTCGTTGCTGGAACTATGTGGTATGGTTCAGCAACAACCCCGATCGAATTATTTGGTCCTACTCGTTATCAATGGGACCAAGGATATTTCCAGCAAGAAATATATCGCAGGGTTAGCGCCGGACTAGCCGAAAATCAGAGTGTATCAGAAGCTTGGTCTAAAATTCCCGAAAAATTGGCTTTTTATGATTACATCGGGAATAATCCAGCAAAGGGGGGATTATTCCGAGCGGGTTCAATGGACAGCGGGGATGGAATAGCCGTTGGTTGGTTAGGACATCCTATCTTTCGAGATAAGGAAGGCCATGAGCTTTTTGTACGCCGCATGCCTACTTTTTTTGAAACATTTCCGGTAGTTTTGGTAGACGGAGACGGAATTGTGAGAGCCGATGTTCCTTTTAGAAGGGCAGAATCCAAGTATAGTGTCGAACAGGTAGGTGTAACTGTTGAGTTCTATGGTGGTGAACTGAATGGAGTCAGTTATAGCGATCCTGCTACCGTCAAAAAATATGCTAGACGTGCTCAATTAGGCGAGATTTTTGAATTAGATCGTGCTACTTTGAAATCCGATGGTGTTTTTCGTAGCAGTCCAAGGGGTTGGTTCACTTTTGGGCATGCCTCATTTGCTTTGCTCTTTTTTTTCGGACACATTTGGCATGGTGCTAGAACTTTGTTCAGAGATGTTTTTGCTGGTATTGACCCAGATTTGGATTCTCAAGTGGAATTTGGAGCATTCCAAAAACTTGGAGATCCAACGACAAAAAGACAGGTAGCCTGAGACAACATTGCTCTGGTTTCTTTCGACTCTATTTTCTTTTTGTGATTTAACATAACATAAGGTACTGGAGAAATCTTGATTTGAATCACCGTTTTTTCTTTGATTCTTGTCCTTTCTTTATCTTATCTGGGAGCTGATCCCAAATGAACAGGTGTGGAAGCTATAATTGTAAACCACGATCGAATCTATGGAAGCATTGGTTTATACATTCCTCTTAGTCTCGACTCTAGGGATTATTTTTTTCGCTATCTTTTTTCGAGAACCACCTAAGGTTCCGACTAAGAAATAATTTTTCATTATCTCAATTGAAGTAATGTAATGAGCCTCCCTATAGGGAGGCTCATTACATTACTTCAACTAGTCCCCGTGTTCCTCGAATGGATCTCTTAGTTGTTGAGAGGGTTGCCCAAAAGCGGTATATAAGGCGTACCCGGTAAAACTTACAAGTGAACCAGATATAAAGATGGCGACTAGGGTTGCTGTTTCCATTATTATATAATTTCAAGACCACAATGGATCTATGATAAGATCGTTTATTTACAACGGAATGGTATACAAAGTCAACAGATCTCAACCAATGCAAGAGTATTTATGGCTACACAAACCGTTGAGGGTAGTTCTAGATCTGGTCCAAGACGAACAAATGTAGGAGCTTTATTGAAACCGTTGAATTCGGAATATGGTAAAGTAGCTCCTGGCTGGGGAACTACCCCTTTGATGGGTGTCGCAATGGCTTTATTTGCGGTATTCCTATGTATTATTTTAGAGATTTATAATTCTTCCGTTTTACTGGATGGGATTTCAATGAATTAGGTCCATAAGAACCAAGAAGTCCTGGCCTTTCAATAGAAAATGAATTACTTAGGATTTTTTTTATAGGGCATTCTGGTAGTTCGACCGCGGAATTTCTTTGTTTCGGTATTTCCGGAATATGAGTGTGTGACTTGTTATAATTGATCCTATTGATAGTACAGAGAATGGGTCTGTCATCTCGACAGAGATGGTTCTACCCCGTCGGATATTTATTCTAATATCTGGAGCACGGAATCCATAGATCAAGAAAAATTTGAACTATGATTCATACCTACTATTTAGACCTCGCGACCGGACTCACAAAATATTTCTAAGGGTTATAATTCTCAACCAAAGGATTTTTAGTCAATACATCTATTCATTGAATAAGTGATGATCCACAGGTTCTTACTCAGAGAACCTTTGGGCTTAGCTTGGGAGCTTTATTGAATCATCGTGGTTCTAGTATGAATCTGAGGTTTCAATAAATCCATAGGGTCTCAACAAGAGAATTTCTATCAACAAAAAAATCTACATTACACACAACAAAAAAAGAAAATAGGGAAAGAGAAGATTCAAGAGGCCTGCAACGATCAACATAAAGACGAATGAGCCAACTTGATTTTTTGGCATTATCATCACAAACAAAGAAGAGCT